AAGGTACTGTGAGAAAAAATTGAGTCTAGTTGACTACTTAACTACTTATATTAAATTAAGTTTATATTAAATTAAGTAGGTGTTAGTCTAGTACCGTATCCCTTACTATCTTACCCTTCCTTTGCACCCCACTCAAAAAAAAGGGTGCTCCGGAGGCGGGAATCGAACTCGCCAAGAGGGCTCCCTATCCCTAAATCGGGGATTCACCAAGAAAAACAACCGGCAAACTGCTTTTAAAGGGAAGGGAGGTAGACTGTGTCTTTCTTTCATTTCTTTTTTCTTTTCTACAGGGTAGGAAGGAGCCTTGAGAGTTCTTCTTGTAGGGGTAAGTGACTTCGCAAACTGCTCAATTTGGCCCTCTAGGGCCGGGAACTAATGAATAAAAAAGGGTTGGATACCGCCCAGCCCTCTACCATATCTAGACAAATAGAATAGTCCTTTTATACAGACTGCTAAGTGCGGAGACGGGAATCGAACCCGTGACCTCAAGGTTATGAGCCTCGTGAGCTACCAAACTGCTCTACTCCGCTCTGGAGGGCCGGAAACTGGTGGACGAAAAAGGTTGAATACAGGCCTCTACCATGACAGGCCTCGACCATGTCTAGACAAATAGAATAGTCCTTTTATACAGAAAGGAGCGGGTAGCGGGAATCGAACCCGCATCGTTAGCTTGGAAGGCTAGGGGTTATAGTCGACGTTGGTTGATCCTTTTTAACATCTCTAATTCAAAACCGAACATGAAATTTTTATTTCATTCGGCTCCTTTATGGATATTCTCACCACTTAACATCTATGTCAGCTTTTCTATCTGAATGGAACCAAAGCTCTCCGCTTTCTAGATGATCCCTATAGAATAGGAAATAGAAATTCTACTAAATCTATCTAATCTACTTACTTCGTTCCCTAATTTCATTCAAGAGATCCTGAGGAAAAGAATTAGGTTTCCACCGAGCTGAAACAATATGCTGATGGTTCTAGTAAACCAAAACTACCGTTTTTTAGCTATTTGGCTTCCATTTCCTTTTTTAACAAAAGAAGATTTAGTTACGATTGGAAATAAACTTTTTTGTATCTTCATCCATAGATCCTTTACTCATATTTCAAAAATTGGAATACTTAATCCAATGCAAAATTATGCTTCGCGACTCTGTACTCATAATCCTATTTGTATTTTGGGTGCAATTTCAATTAGTCTTTGCATACAAATCGCGAAAATGTATATTCTTCCTCAATATGCTATTGAGAGGAAAAGGATTAAATCCTTTATAAGAATTAAAGTTTTCATCGGAATATAAAAAACTTAAGGACGCCTTAAGTATATCATTTCAAATTCAGTTATTAATAGAACGAATCACACTTTTACCACTAAACTATACCCGCTACATGTAGATTATGATACCAACGCTACCCTTTGTCAAGGGTAGCCATTCGAGAAGGAAGCTAATTCCCCCTTATTGAATCAAATGGAGAAGGTTCATGACAGTGAGCGGTTGGTACTTCGATCGCGGGCCTTTACTTTACTTTAGGATTTAGATAGCCTCTCTGGTCTGTAAAATACATCTCTTCTTACCATTCCAATAGCGTATGAACCAAATGTATGCATTTCGATTAGGGTCGTATTCTATGGTTATGACTACAATGATATGATCATTATTTGCTTTGCGAGGACATAAGTGTGCCAGACTACTGTAAGGAATAGTTTGATTATTCCTACAATATACACTAGGAGATATAGGGGACAGCACTGCCTCCATAAACCCCTTTCTTCCTTTTCCTTTTTGTTCAATTCTGAACAAAGAAGTTGGGGAAGATGTTTTCTTCCCCCACTTATCATGAAGTCCGAACTGTAGAGAAAGAGTGAGATGAATTTTTGAAATTCATCATAGACTTTCCCTATGGCTTGAGAGAAGCAAGAAACAAAGAGTCGTAACTTAAAGAGAAAAGCGGACAGGACCCGACGGATTTACCTGACATAATCAGGTAAATCCTTACCTGAAAAATTTTGGTCAGGATTTACCTGATGTAAAGAAGATCCTAAATGTCTCTGGTTAGTCGATCCTCTCCATTTACTAATTTCCTCCCCTCTTTTCCACTCAATTCTAGTTTATTAGATTCTTGTTTAAAAGAATCAAATAAGATGAATATAACTAAGAACACATAAAAAAGAGCATAGAGGACCAAGACCATTACCAAATGTTCCTCCCAAGAATCCTATTGGGTATCTGTTCCCTTATTTTTCCCGCTAGGATCGGGAATCTTATATTTTCCATATCCATATACCATCGAACCCTTAGGGTTCCAGAATCCTCCTTTTTTCCTAGTCTTCGGAAACAGAAAACCCATAGCCAGGAGGAGTTAGGTATGTAGGGTATGGTTTCTTTTTTTTGTTGGGTGGGCAGTAGAATTTATACTGCAGAGTATAAATTCTACTGCCCACTTTTTAAAAGCAAATTGTTGATAAAACTCTAACATAGTTTGTTCAAAATGCACCCCCCATAATCCTTTTAGAATATTATGGTACCCCCTTTCCAAGGGGTACCTGTTAAAAATAGCTTCAATCTCTCACCAAAACAGACAAGAAGTATATCACTGAAAATCAATACCCAGCCATATATATGGGTATATGAAGAGCGCGAATTCCTTTATACCCTACCCAATTAGAATTAGAGGAAATAAAACATAAATGGAGAAAGTTCTCATCATAAGATCAGCCAATAGAAGAAAAAAGTCACTAATTCTGCAGAACGTTCTGAGCACGTGAAAAGTCAATAGCCTAAAGATAAAAAAAACCTCTACTTTGTGCATAAGAGAGAACTCGATATATACATATATAACCTCTACATATATCTCTATATATACATATATGATGTATATTATGCAGTAGACCCATAATGGGAAATCAAAGTGGCTAATTTTGGAATTGAATAAAAAGCCCTTTTAACTCAGTGGTAGAGTAATGCCATGGTAAGGCATAAGTCATCGGTTCAAATCCGATAAAGGGCTTTTTAATTTGGTAGTAGAGTATGTCATGGTAAGACGTAAGTCATCGGTTCGAATCCGATAAAGTACTTTTCTACTAAATTTATTATTTATTCACCTTTTTTCTTTGTTTTTCCAAATTTGTCTATTTTTTCTTGAATTTTATGACTTAGTGCGGGATGCATGCTTTTTTAGTCTGAACACTAAACGAAGCACGGAGTGTAAATTGCAAAAAAGAAATCAAATTGGACTCTTTTTCCTGTTAGATCAATCAAATCACCACCTCTACTGAACTAATCTAGAACCCCTTTTATTAATCTATTCTTATTCTATACCCTTTAAATGAATTTCCCTAAAAAGTAGGGGATGATCCGTGAGTTAACCTAATCATCAACTAAAAAAAATCCTATGAAAGCATAACAGAAAAGTAGGAAAGACTCTTTGCTTTGGATCTAGTTATACTCTTCGAGTATATTGACAATTCCAAAAAGCTGCTAATACTATCGTTATAGTATAATGACGAGCGGTTGTATATGGCCCTATCGTCTAGTGATGCCCCTATCGTCTAGTGGTTCAGGACATCTCTCTTTCAAGGAGGCAGCGGGGATTCGACTTCCCCTGGGGGTAGGGAGTATTATGAAAGGAGGTTAATCATAGATTATCAAAAACCCTAGAATAAATTCTTCCTGGGTCGATGCCCGAGCGGTTAATGGGGACGGACTGTAAATTCGTTGACGATATGTCTACGCTGGTTCAAATCCAGCTCGGCCCAAAAATCTAGGGCTTCGTGAATATGAACTAAATCCATTTGTTTTTTTTTCCATAAAAAAAATGTCTGATCCATAGAAATAAAGGATAAAGAGAAAGGGGGAAATTTCTTTCTAATCCATATCTCTCGCATTCCCTTTTTACAAACAAAAGGGTTTTTCTTATTGAAAGGTGGATTATCATCCATTTTTTGCGATAAAAAATCGTGACATACTAGTTATGTCACTCTCACTATACCCACATATCGTATGTGGGTATGTAGTATATTATATTATATGATTCGTCTATTTCTTAGAGTACGACAAACGAATCGAACCTTCTTTCTTATGGTTCTACTTAAAAATAGGTATAGGTATGTATGCCATACACCCCGCGGGGATTGTAGTTCAATTGGTCAGAGCACCGCCCTGTCAAGGCGGAAGCTGCGGGTTCGAGCCCCGTCAGTCCCGAACTAGGGTTCAATGAATGGAGAAATTCATCTTTCCTTTTTCCATGAAAAATTTCCATCAAAAAAGGGGGGGCAGGAGACAAGATCAAATACCTATGGGGCACCCTTACTTCACTCTTTTTATTTCGCATCCCTCATTAAAGAGGGAAGGGAGGCCTATAGGAATTTTTTTTTCACTACTCCCGGTTGATAAAGAAAGACATACATATCATACGTGGATTAGTATAATTTAGGATATTACTCTATCCTTATGATGATACCATCCTCATCTTAACTTCCTATTCGACTCTTATGGAATAGAGTACCCGTATTTTACCGGAATCCATACATAAATCGTATTCGTTTATTCTTAGACAGTGAATTTAATATAATTAGTACTTTTTGGATTAAACCAGGCCCCTTCCATTTTGTAGTTCCAACTTTGTTTGTGTATGTTCAATGACTAATTGGAAAGAATCTATTTATTTGGATGTCTATGTGACCCATAGAAAGTCGGTCATATAATACATACATAATTGTATGTATAACTATAAGAAAAAGGAAGGGAAATTGGATAAGATAAGAAAGATCGTGGGTTATAGATATAGAAAAGAAAAAGTAGAAAAGGATGAAAAAAAGAGAGAATTCCTAATCCAATCAAAAGACCCATTTTGGTCTTAGTATGGATAAGGGATCTTCCTATGTTATACTATTCCACTCTCAATCATGAATTGATTTGATAGATCCGATATTCATAATATTGAATTGATTCAGTATTATCAGAATGCAAGTCCTCCCCTTGAATTTACAGGATACCCCCTTTTCCTCTCCATGGGACTACATCCCGAGTTATTGCGAAAAAAAAAAGAAAGAGGTTATGGAAGTCAATATTCTCGCATTTATTGCTACTGCACTGTTCATTCTAGTTCCTACTGCCTTTTTACTTATTATTTATGTAAAAACAGTCAGCCAAAATGATTAATTGGAATTCCAATTAATCCTTGAAGAAATGAAAAAGGGATTAAATAAAATCAAAATACAAGTCTTAAATGAAAGGATCTGGTTGGAATCATAAAGTGTGGTAGAAAGAACTATATGTAGTTCTTTCTACCACACTTTAGAGTCTTTCTATTATATTATCTTGAATCTACATAGAATAGATTAGTAGATTGAAATAGTAGTCTAATTCTATTTCTTTTTTCACTGCATCCACTTAATTTCAATCAAGTCAAAATAAAAAAATCGAAGACAATTCTTCACGAAAGAATCCATGGAGGAAGAGAAAAATAATATGAGAATAGACTATAGTAAAAGAAAAAAAGGTAAAAACCAGCGAATCTTTCATGCTTAAACATGCGGCGAGATGCTTCAAAAAAGCATAAAAATTATTCTAAGAATAAGAAAAGAGTATAAAACAAATGGAAAGTGTGCGATATGTTGTGAATAGCTCCGTGGAAGAAAGTCTAATTTTCTTATGTATAGAACTTTTTTAACCATTCGTCACTTCTAGTAGAAATTAGGAATTGCTGTAATCGCTCTTTCTATATAGTAGAATAGAACGACTCTTTCTTACAAGAGTTTCTTACAGGAGTGAAACAAAACTAAAGAAAGAAAGAATAAAGTTTGGCAAAATGATTAATGCAAAACGATCAATTAAAGAAAAGAGTTGACACAACAATTCGACTACTCAATCAATTAGTAGTATCCCTAGAGTCCACTCCTCCCCCATACTACTAGTGAAAGAGAAAATGTAAAGACTACCATTAAAGCAGCCCAAGCGAGACTTACTATATCCATGTAAATTATGTCTCCTATTTCTATGAAGGAATTATTCTACTATTGATCAATAATCATAGTGGAATCAAGGGTACAGAGTCAAAAAGGGATTCTGCCCTAAGGTTATGGATGAATCAGTTCAAGGAATTTACTCCTAACAAATTCTTATAGGATTTCTGGTAGAATTGGAGAGCATTAAGTATAAATACGATACATAGCCCTTTTCCGTAAAAAAGAGTACGGGGATGATGTTCTGAATAGAAGACGCGGGAATAGGAAGATTTTTTCTTCCTTTTGTTACCCTTTTTTTATAAGCAAAGGACGTCAGAATATACCATAAAATTAGGATAGATAAAAATTTATTGGATACCTACTCCGAAATTGATTTTTGGTCAGCCTATTCAATCTGATTCTCGACAGAATCAGCAGCCCTTACTTTAGTGTATGTAGGTAGCATAAGATGTACGATAAATAAAATGTATGATAATTAGGAAGTCTTGATATTCCTTCGCGGAGTCCCTTCTTCAATCTTAGATTGAAAAAAAAAGAATGCCCCTTAGGAGCCCTTTGGATATCAAGATTTCTGACATCTTAGCCTCGTAGTTTTAAATTCTCGAATCGAATCAATTAAGAATCAATTCAAATTAATAAAAGAATAAGTAAACGCTACCTCATCCCTATTGGTAGCCGTTTGAACCACTACCGACAAAACAAACCCTAGTTTGAGGATAGAACTAGGGATTCTCAAAATCCAGTACCCCCAGGCCTAGTTACTCTCTTGCCCCAACTTATGCGGGGTACGAATTTGTCGAGTTCGATCAGTATCAGTACTATAAGCCTAAGTATTTTATTGATCAGGCGGCACCCAGATTTGAACTGGGGATAAAGGATTTGCAGTCCCCTGCCTTACCGCTTGGCCATGCCGCCAAAAAATCCGATCTAAAATCGAGAAAAGAGCAAGTATTCATCCACGTTTTCTTACTAAAATCCCCTTTCTTTTATCTTGAATCTAATTCTACTTACTTTTTTCCAATATTTTTCAAAAAATCTATTCCTGCTTTTTTTGGATCCAGTTTCGATTATTCTCCTCGATGGATTCTATCTTAAAACACACATTGCTAACACTAGAAAACTTCCCTGGCTGCAAAATTCAGAACAAATTGGAACCATTAACTAGAATTCTCTTTTTTTTTTGAATTGCAGTAGTGAACGACTCTTAAATCGGTATTCTCTCCCCCCTTCCTTTTAATCGTATAATAAAATAGAATAGAATGGATTTCTGTCTAATCCGTGTATAGGTAAACTCCAGGTCCGAACAGCATTATTATCCATAACAGCATTATTATCCATGGATCCCCTTATGTACATATCTCTATGGGGAATCGTGCTTTAATTTTTCATTGCATTAAATATCTTGAATAAAAAAAGGAAATTTCCTCTGATCTGATATAGAGTATGACCTGACCATCTTGGCCCATCCAAGTGAAATTACGATAAAAGCAGGGATATGTGGAGAGGTGGATAACTAGATTGGCATGTACTTAAAAAAAGGACTTCCTTTATTTTAGGATTCTACAATGAAATCCTATATTTTTTAGCAATTCTACTACTACGAAACAAAAAAGAACCCTCAAATTCTTTTTTGAAATTAAACTAAGCGTGCTATTCTACATCGAACTAAAGTCAAACTTTCTAGTGCTTATAAATTATTATATTATGGCTTTATCCCATTCATAGAAAGGAGATAAAATGAGAAATCTTTGCCATCCAATCTGATTAGAATATCATTAAGTGGTAGAATTTTTTTCTAGGAATGTTTTATCAATTCATTTTCATTCGATTTGTACCCCTGGCAAATTCGAACTTTCCTCGAAATTGTCTCTATTCATATGTATGAAATACATATATGAAATACGTATGTGGAGTTCCCTAGAATTTCATGTGATTCAGTAAACAGAATATAGATTCCATGATTGCTAGATCGATCCATAGGGATTGATGAAGAGTGAGCTGCTAATGGAATTTTTCTTCAATAAACAGGAAACTTAAGATTAAGATGCTCCGGAATGGAAGTGAGGGAATGTCCATAATACCCGGATTTAGTCAGATCCAATTCGAGGGATTTTTTAGGTTCATTAATCAAGGCTTGGCAGAAGAACTTGAGAAGTTTCCAACAATTAAAGATCCAGATCACGAAATTGCATTTCAATTATTTGCGAAAGGATATCAATTGCTAGAACCCTCGATAAAAGAAAGGGATGCTGTGTATGAATCACTCACCTATTCTTCCGAATTATATGTATCCGCGAGATTCATTTTTGGTTTCGATGTGCAAAAGCAAACCATTTCTATTGGAAACATTCCTATAATGAATTCCTTAGGAACCTTTATAATAAATGGAATATACCGAATTGTGATCAATCAAATATTGCTAAGTCCTGGTATTTACTACCGCTCGGAATTAGACCATAAGGGAATTTCTATCTACACCGGGACTATAATATCAGATTGGGGAGGAAGATCGGAATTAGCAATTGATAAAAAAGAAAGGATATGGGCTCGCGTGAGTAGAAAACAAAAGATATCTATTCTAGTTCTATCATCAGCTATGGGTTCGAATCTAAGAGAAATTTTAGATAATGTTTCCTACCCTGAAATTTTCTTGTCTTTCCCGAATGCTAAGGAGAAGAAGAGGATTGAATCAAAAGAAAAAGCTATTTTGGAGTTTTATCAACAATTTGCTTGTATAGGTGGGGACCTGGTATTTTCGGAATCCTTATGTGAGGAATTACAAAAGAAATTTTTTCAACAAAAATGTGAATTAGGAAGGATTGGTCGACGAAATATGAATCGGAGACTGAATCTTGATATACCTCAGAACAATACATTCTTGTTACCACGAGATGTATTGGCCGCTACGGATCATTTGATTGGAATGAAATTTGGAACGGGTATACTTGACGATGACGATATGAATCACTTGAAAAATAAACGCATTCGTTCGGTTGCGGATCTGTTACAAGATCAATTCGGACTGGCTCTTGGTCGTTTACAACATGCGGTTCAAAAAACTATCCGTAGAGTATTCATACGTCAATCGAAATCGACTCCACAAACTTTGGTAACTCCAACTTCAACTTCGATTTTATTAATAACTACTTATGAGACCTTTTTTGGCACATACCCCTTATCTCAAGTTTTTGATCAAACCAATCCATTGACACAAACTGTTCATGGGCGAAAAGTGAGTTGTTTGGGTCCTGGAGGATTGACGGGGAGAACTGCAAGTTTTCGGAGCCGAGATATTCATCCGAGTCACTATGGGCGTATTTGTACAATTGACACGTCCGAAGGAATCAATGTTGGACTTACTGGATCCTTAGCTATTCATGCGAGAATTGATCACTGGTGGGGATCCATAGAGAGTCCGTTTTATAAAATATCTGAGAAAGCAAAAGAAAAAAAAGAGAGACAGGTGGTTTATTTATCACCAAATAGAGATGAATATTATATGATAGCAGCAGGAAATTCTTTGTCTTTGAATCAGGGTATTCAGGAAGAACAGGTTGTTCCAGCTAGATACCGTCAAGAATTCCTGACTATTGCATGGGAACAGATTCATGTTAGAAGTATTTTTCCTTTCCAATATTTTTCTATTGGAGGTTCTCTCATTCCTTTTATTGAGCATAATGATGCGAATCGGGCTTTAATGAGTTCTAATATGCAGCGCCAAGCAGTTCCGCTTTCTCGGTCCGAGAAGTGCATTGTTGGAACTGGATTGGAACGCCAAACAGCTCTAGATTCGAGGGTTTCCGTTATAGCCGAACGCGAAGGAAAGATCATTTCTACTGATAGTCACAAGATTCTTTTATCAAGTAGTGGGAAGACTATAAGTATTCCTTTAGTTACCCACCGGCGCTCTAACAAAAATACTTGTATGCACCAAAAACCTCGGGTTCCGCGGGGTAAATCCATTAAAAAAGGACAAATTTTAGCAGAGGGAGCTGCTACAGTTGGCGGGGAACTTGCTTTAGGAAAAAACGTATTAGTAGCTTATATGCCATGGGAAGGTTACAATTTTGAAGACGCAGTACTAATTAGCGAACGTTTGGTATATGAGGATATTTATACTTCTTTTCACATCCGAAAATATGAAATTCAGACGGATACGACAAGCCAAGGCTCCGCTGAAAAAATCACTAAAGAAATACCACATCTAGAAGAACATTTACTCCGCAATTTGGACAGAAATGGAGTTGTTAGGTTGGGATCCTGGGTAGAAACTGGCGATATTTTAGTAGGTAAATTAACGCCTCAGATAGCGAGCGAATCGTCGTATATCGCGGAAGCTGGATTATTACGAGCCATATTTGGTCTTGAGGTATCCACTTCAAAAGAAACTTCTCTCAAACTACCCATAGGTGGAAGAGGGCGCGTTATCGATGTGAAATGGATCCAGAGGGACCCCCTAGACATAATGGTTCGTGTATATATTTTACAGAAACGTGAAATCAAAGTTGGGGATAAAGTAGCCGGAAGACACGGGAATAAGGGGATCATTTCCAAAATTTTGCCTAGGCAAGATATGCCCTATTTGCAAGATGGAACACCTGTTGATATGGTCTTCAATCCCTTAGGAGTACCCTCACGAATGAATGTGGGCCAAATATTTGAAAGCTCGCTCGGATTAGCAGGGGATCTGCTAAAGAAACATTATAGAATAGCACCCTTTGATGAGAGATATGAGCAAGAGGCTTCAAGAAAGCTTGTGTTTTCAGAATTATATGAAGCCAGTAAACAAACAAAAAATCCATGGGTATTTGAACCCGAGTACCCGGGAAAAAGCAGAATATTTGATGGAAGAACAGGAGACCCCTTCGAACAACCTGTTCTAATAGGGAAGTCCTATATCTTAAAATTAATTCATCAAGTTGATGAGAAAATCCATGGACGTTCTACTGGGCCCTATTCACTTGTTACACAACAACCCGTTAGAGGAAGAGCTAAGCAAGGGGGACAACGAGTAGGAGAAATGGAAGTTTGGGCTTTAGAAGGATTTGGTGTTGCTCATATTTTACAAGAGATACTTACTTATAAATCTGATCATCTTATAGCTCGCCAAGAAATACTTAATGCTACGATCTGGGGAAAAAAGGTACCTAATCACGAGGATCCTCCAGAATCTTTTCGAGTGCTCGTTCGAGAACTACGATCTTTGGCTCTAGAACTGAATCATTTCCTTGTATCTGAGAAGAACTTCCAGGTTAATAGGGAGGAAGTTTGATCGGAATAAATATAAATTCTTTTCTTATTTCTATTTTATGATTGACCAATATAAACATCAACAACTTCAAATTGGACTCGTTTCCCCTCAACAAATAAAGGCTTGGGCTAACAAAAACCTACCTAATGGGGAAGTCGTTGGCGAAGTCACAAGGCCCTCTACTTTTCATTATAAAACCGATAAACCAGAAAAAGATGGATTGTTTTGCGAAAGAATCTTTGGACCCATAAAAAGCGGAATTTGTGCTTGTGGAAATTCTCGAACGAGCGTAGCTGAAAAGGAAGACGAAAGATTTTGCCAAAAATGCGGGGTAGAATTTGTTGATTCTCGAATACGAAGATATCAAATGGGATACATCAAACTCGCATGTCCCGTGACTCATGTGTGGTATTTGAAAGGTCTTCCTAGTTATATCGCGAACCTTTTAGATAAACCCCTTAAGAAATTGGAGGGCCTAGTATACGGCGATTTCTCTTTTGCTAGGCCCAGCGCTAAAAAACCTACTTTCTTACGATTACGAGGTTTATTCGAAGATGAAATAGCATCCTGTAACCACAGCATTTCTCCCTTTTTTTCTACCCCAGGCTTTGCAACATTTCGAAATCGGGAAATTGCGACAGGAGCAGGTGCTATTAGAGAACAATTAGCAGATTTGGATTTGCGAATTATTATGGAGGATTCCTTGGTCGAATGGAAGGAATTAGAAGACGAGGGGTATAGTGGAGATGAATGGGAAGATAGAAAAAGACGAATAAGAAAAGTTTTTTTGATTAGACGCATGCAATTGGCGAAACATTTTATTCAAACAAATGTAGAACCAGAATGGATGGTTTTGTGCTTATTACCGGTTCTTCCTCCCGAATTGAGACCCATTGTTTATAGGTCTGGGGATAAAGTAGTGACTTCAGATATTAATGAACTTTATAAGAGAGTTATCCGTCGGAACAACAACCTTGCCTATCTATTAAAAAGAAGTGAATTAGCGCCAGCAGATTTAGTAATGTGCCAGGAAAAATTGGTACAAGAAGCCGTGGATACACTTCTTGATAGTGGGTCCCGCGGGCAACCAACGAGGGATGGTCACAATAAAGTATACAAATCACTTTCAGATGTAATTGAAGGTAAAGAGGGAAGGTTTCGCGAGACTCTGCTTGGGAAACGGGTCGATTACTCGGGGCGTTCCGTCATTGTTGTGGGTCCTTCGCTTTCATTACATCAGTGTGGATTACCTATAGAGATAGCAATAAAGCTTTTTCAGCTATTTGTAATTCGCGATTTAATCACGAAACGCGCTACTTCTAATGTCAGGATTGCTAAAAGGAAAATTTGGGAAAAGGAACCCATTGTATGGGAAATACTTCAAGAAGTTATGCGGGGACATCCTGTACTGTTGAATAGAGCACCTACCCTGCATAGATTAGGCATACAGGCCTTCCAACCCACTTTAGTAGAGGGGCGTACTATTTGTTTACACCCATTAGTGTGTAAGGGTTTCAATGCGGACTTTGATGGGGATCAAATGGCTGTTCATCTACCTTTATCCTTGGAAGCTCAGACGGAAGCCCGTTTACTTATGTTTTCTCATATGAATCTCCTATCTCCTGCTATTGGAGATCCTATTTGCGTACCGACCCAAGACATGCTTATCGGACTTTATGTATTAACGATTGGAAACCGTCGGGGTATTTGTGCAAATAGATATAATAGTTGCGGAAACTATCCAAATCAAAAAGTAAATTACAATAATAATAATTCTAAGTATACGAAAGATAAAGAACCCCATTTTTCTAGTTCCTATGATGCACTGGGAGCTTATAGACAGAAACGAATCAGTTTAGACAGTCCCTTGTGGCTCCGATGGAAACTAGATCAACGCATCATTGGGTCAAGAGAAGTTCCGATTGAAGTTCAATATGAATCTTTGGGGACTTATCATGAGATTTATGCCCCCTATCTAATAGTGGGAAATAGAAAAAAAGAAATCCGTTCTATATACATTCGAAGCACTCTTGGTCATATTTCTTTTTATAGAGAAATAGAGGAAGCCATACAAGGATTTAGTCAGGCCTATTCATACACTATCTAAACAAGGAAGTTAGATTCGGCTATGCCCCTTTCGGGGGGCATTCCGATTTCGCTAGTATCATCGTTTTTGCCGCGCGAATCCCGATTGAGATTAAGGAAAGGAAGTTAATTAAATTTTCGAATCACTGACTCAGGCCCATTGTCGAATCCTACTCAGCAATTGTCGAATCCTACTCAGACGAAAAAGGAGGTACTTATGTATGGCGGAACGGGCCAATCTGGTCTTTCATAATAAAGAGATAGACGGAACTGCTATGAAAAGACTTATTAGCAGATTAATAGATCATTTCGGAATGGGATATACATCCCATATACTGGATCAAATAAAGACTCTGGGCTTTCATCAAGCCACTACTACATCGATTTCATTAGGAATCGAGGATCTTTTAACAATACCCTCTAAGGGATGGTTAGTCCAAGACGCGGAACAACAGAGTTTTCTTTTGGAGAAACACTATTATTATGGGGCTGTACACGCGGTAGAAAAATTACGCCAATCCGTTGAGATATGGTATGCTACAAGTGAATATTTGAAACAAGAAATGAATTCGAATTTTCGGATAACGGATCCTTCTAATCCAGTCTATCTAATGTCTTTTTCAGGAGCCAGAGGAAATGCATCTCAAGTACACCAATTAGTAGGTATGAGAGGATTAATGGCGGATCCTCAAGGACAAATGATTGATTTACCTATTCAAAGCAATTTACGCGAGGGGCTTTCTTTGACAGAATATATAATTTCCTGCTATGGAGCCCGCAAAGGGGTTGTAGATACTGCTGTACGAACAGCGGATGCTGGATATCTTACACGTAGACTTGTTGAAGTAGTTCAACATATTATTGTGCGTAGAAGAGATTGTGGTACTATCCGAGGTATTTCTGTGAGTCCTCAAAATGGGATGACGGAAAAACTTTTTGTCCAAACACTAATTGGTCGTGTATTAGCAGACGATATATATATCGGTTCACGATGCATTGCCGCTCGAAATCAAGATATTGGAATTGGATTAGTCAATCGATTCATAACTGCCTTTCGAGCACAACCATTTCGAGCACAACCAATATATATTAGAACCCCCTTTACTTGCCGGAGCACATCTTGGATCTGTCAATTATGTTATGGTCGGAGTCCCACTCAGGGCGATCTGGTCGAATTAGGGGAAGCCGTAGGTATTATTGCGGGTCAATCAATTGGGGAGCCAGGGACTCAACTAACATTAAGAACTTTTCATACAGGTGGAGTATTCACAGGGGGTACTGCCGATCTTGTACGATCCCCTTCGAATGGAAAAATCCAATTAAATGAGGGTTTGGTTCACCCCACCCGTACCCGTCATGGGCAGCCTGCTTTTCTCTCTTATATAGACTTGCATGTAACTATTCAGAGTAAGGATATTTTATATAGTGTGAATATTCCCTCAAAAAGCTTGATTCTAGTGCAAAATGATCAATATGTAGAATCCGAACAAGTAATTGCGGAGATTCGTGCCGGAACGCCCACTTTGCATTTTAAAGAAAGGGTACAAAAGCATATTTATTCTGAATCAGACGGGGAAATGCACTGGAGTACTGATGTTTACCATGCGCCCGAATATCAATATGGTAATCTTCGTCGATTACCAAAAACAAGCCATTTATGGATATTGTCAGTAAGTATGTGCAGATCCAGTATAGCGTCTTTTTCGCTCCACAAGGATCAAGATCAAATGAATACTTATTCTTTTTCTGTTGACGGAAGATATATCTTTGACCTCTCAATGGCTAATGATCAAGTAAGACATAGACTGTTGGATACTTTTGGTAAAAAAGATAGGGAAATTCTTGATTATTCAACGCCGGATCGAATCATGGCCAACGGCCATTGGAATTTTGTCTATCCTTCTATTCTTCAAGATAATTCGGATTTATTGGCGAAAAAGCGAAGAAATAGGTTCGTCATTCCATTACAATATCATCAAGAACAAGAGAAAGAACTAATATCCTGTTTGGGGATTTCGATTGAAATACCCTTTATGGGTGTTTTACGTAGAAATACTATTTTTGCTTATTTTGACGATCCACGATACAGAAAAGATAAAAAGGGTTCAGGAATTGTTAAATTTAGATATAGGACCCTAGAGGACGAATATAGGACTCGAGAGGAAGACTCAGAGGACGAATATGGGAGCCCAGAGAACGGATATAGGACCCGAAAGAAAGAATATTATGAAACCCTAGAAGACGAATATAGGAGTCGAGAGAACGAATATGAAACTCTAGAAGATGAATATGGGATCCTAGAGGACGAATATGAAACCCTAGAAGACGAATATGGGATCCTACAGGACGAATATAGGACTCGAGAGGAAGACTCAGAGGACGAATATGGGAACCCAGAAAACGAATATAGGACCCGAGAGGACGAATATGGAACTCTAGAGGAAGACTCAGAAGACGAATATGGGAGCCCGGAGGAAGGCTCAGAGGACGAATATGGGACTTTAGAGGAAGACTCTGAAGAAGACTCAGAGGACGAATACGGGAGCCCAGAAGAAGATTCCATCTTAAAAAAAGAGGGTTTGATTGAGCATCGAGGAACAAAAGAATTTAGTCTAAAATACCAAAAAGAACTAGATCGATTTTTTTTCATTCTTCAAGAACTGCATATCTTGCCGAGATCCTCATCCCTAAAGGTACTTGATAATAGTATCATTGGAGTGGATACACAACTCACAAAAAATACAAGAAGTCGACTAGGTGGATTGGTCCGAGTGAATAGAAAAAAAAGCCATACGGAACTCAAAATCTTTTCCGGAGATATTCATTTTCCTGAAGAAGCGGATAAGATATTAGGTGGTAGTTTGATACCACCAGAAAGAGAAAAGAAAGATTCTAAGGAATCAAAAAAAAGGAAAAATTGGGTTTATGTTCAACGTAAAAAAATTCTCAAGAGCAAGGAAAAGTATTTTGTTTCGGTTCGACCTGCAGTCGCATATGAAATGGGCGAAGGGAGAAATTTAGCAACACTTTTCCCGCGGGATCTCTTGCAAGAAAAGGATAATCTCCAACTTCGACTTGTCAGTTTTATTTCTCATGAAAATAGCAAGTTAACTCAAAGAATTTATCACACGAATAGTCAATTTGTTCGAACTTGCTTAGTAGTGAATTGGGAACAAGAAGAAAAAGAGGAGGCTCATGCTTCCCTTGTTGAGGTAAGAGCAAATGATCTGATTCGTGATTTCCTAAGAATTGAGTTAGTCAAGTCCACTATTTCGTATACACGAAGAAGGTATGATAGGACAAGTGCAGGACCGATTCCCAATAATAGGTTAGATCGCACCAATACCAATTCCTTTTATTCCAAAGCGAAGATTCAATCACTTAGCCAACATCAAGAAGCTATTGGCACCTTGTTGAATCGAAATAAAGAATACCAATCTTTGATGATTTTGTTGGCATCCAACTGTTCTCGAATTGGTTTATTCAAGAATTCGAAATATCCCAATGCGGTAAAAGAATCGAATCCTAGAATTCCTATTCGAGATATTTTTGGGCCCTTAGCCGCTATTGTACCTAGTATATCGAATTTTTCTTCATCTTACTATTTACTAACACATAATCAGATCCTGTTAAAAAAATATTTGTTCCTTGATAATTTGAAACAAACCTTCCAAGTACTTCAAGGGCTTAAATACTCTTTAATAGAAGAAAATCAAAGGGTTTCGAATTTCGATAGTAACATCATGTTGGATCCATTCCATTTGAATTGGCACTTTCTCCATCATGATTCTTGGAAGGGGACACCGGCAATAATTCACCTTGGACAATTTATTTGCGAAAATGTATGTCTATTTAAAATAAAAAAATCTGGTCAAATTTTCATTGTTAATATTGATTCCTTTGTTATAAGAGCAGCTAAGCCTTATTTGGCCACTACAGGAGCAACTGTTCATGGTCATTATGGAGAAATCCTTTACAAAGGAGATAGGTTAGTTACGTTTATATATGAAAAATCGAGATCTAGTGACATAACGCAAGGTCTTCCAAAAGTAGAACAAATCTTTGAAGCGCGTTCAATTGATTCACTATCGCCGAATCTCGAAAGGAGAATTGAGGATTGGAATGAGCGTATACCAAGAATTCTTGGGGTCCCCTGGGGATTCTTGATTGGAGCTGAGCTAACCATAGCCCAAAGTCGTATCTCTTTGGTTAATAAGATCCAAAAGGTTTATCGATCCCAAGGGGTACAGATCCATAATAGACATATAGAGATTATTATACGCCAAGTAACATCAAAAGTGCGGGTTTCCGAAGATGGAATGTCTAATGTTTTTTCACCTGGGGAATTAATCGGATTATTGCGAGCGGAACGAGCAGGGCGAGCTTTGGATGAATCGATCTATTATCGGGCAATCTTATTGGGAATAACAAGGGCTTCCCTGAATACCCAAAGTTTCATATCTGAAGCAAGTTTTCAAGAAACTGCTCGAGTTTTAGCAAAAGCTGCCCTACGAGGTCGTATTGATTGGTTGAAAGGCCTGAAAGAAAACGTAGTTCTGGGGGGGATTATACCTGTTGGTACCGGATTCCTAAAATTTGTGCATCGTTCCCCACAAGACAAGAACCTTTATTTCGAAATTCAAAAAAAAAATCTATTCGCGTTGGAAATGAGAGATATTTTGTTTCGCCATACAGAATTAGTTTCTTCTGATTCTGACGTAACAAACAATTTCTATGAGACATCAGAACCCCCATTTACCCCCATTTATACGATTTAAGGATACATAAAGCAGATTTTTTACTTTAAACTAGACTTTTGACCTTAGAACACTAACAGGTCAGATTTTAGATTTTTTTTTAATTTAATAAGTAAAAGAAGTCAGTTAATTTATTAAGGTTACGTTTATACCATGTATCAATGGCCAATTCTCAGTGGAAGGTTACATGAGAACAATTATTATTTATTTCAAGCTATTTCGGCTCTTTCTTAATCTTCAAAAAGAAATAAATTCCGTAATGGAATGGTAGGATGAAAAAAAAAGAAAAAGGAAGTGTGGAAAAAATGACAAGAAGATATTGGAACGTCAATTTGAAAGAGATGATAGAAGCGGGAGTTCATTTTGGTCATGGTATTAAGAAATGGAATCCTAAAATGGCCCCTTACATCTCGGCAAAGCGTAAAGGTACTCATATTACAAATCTCGCTAGAACAGCTCGTTTTTTATCAGAAGCTTGTGATTTAGTTTTTGATGCAGCAAGTCAGGGAAAAAGCTTCTTAATTGTTGGTACCAAAAAAAGAGCAGCGGATTTAGTAGCATCAGCTGCAATAAGGGCTCGTTGTCATTATGTTAATAAAAAGTGGTTCAGTGGTATGTTAACGAATTGGTCGATTACGAAAACTAGACTTTCTCAATTTAGAGACTTAAGAGCAGAAGAAAAGATGGGAAAATTCCACCATCTTCCAAAAAGAGATGTGGCAATCTTGAAGAGAAAATTATCGACCTTGCAAAGATATCTCGGCGGGATCAAATATATGACGAGGTTGCCGGACATTGTGATCGTCCTTGATCAGCAAAAAGAGTATATAGCTCTTCGGGAATGTGCCATTTTTGGGATTCCTACTATTTCTTTAGTCGATACAAATTGTGACCCAGATCTCGCGAATATATCGATTCCAGCCAACGATGACACTATGACTTCAATTCGATTGATTCTTAACAAATTAGTATTTGCAATTTGTGAGGGCCGTTCTCTCTTCTCTATATAAGAAATCGTTGATTAAGAAGAATAGTTAATTCTTGGGCAACTGCGTAGATTTATGGGATCACTTACTATTCTTTTTTGTTTTGCCTAGGGGAATATTGATATATATTAGAGGGTATTGATATATATTATGATCTGATGTGATCTCTTGGTATCCTAAAAATAAGATTAATACTTCAAGTTGCTGAGTTGAGAAAGAGATGGTTGAATCAAAAGAATTCCTTTTTTGAAGTTCAATTTTTATCAGAGGACAATATGAATATTATACCATGTTCCATTAAAACACTCAAGGGGTTATACGATATATCGGGTGTAGAAGTAGGCCAACACTTCTATTGGCAAATAGGAAGTTTCCAAATTCATGCCCAAGTACTCATCACTTCTTGGGTCGTAATTACTATCTTGCTAGGTTCAGTTATCATAGCTGTTCGGAATCCACAAACCATTCCGACCGACGGTCAGAATTTCTTCGAATATGTGCTTGAGTTTATTCGAGACTTGAGCAAAACTCAGATTGGAGAAGAATATGGTCCCTGGGTTCCCTTTATTGGAACTATGTTCCTTTTTATTTTTGTTTCGAATTGGTCGGGTGCTCTTTTACCTTGGAAAATTATACAGTTACCCCATGGGGAATTAGCAGCGCCCACGAATGATATAAATACTACTGTTGCTTTAGCTTTACTCACGTCAGCGGCATATTTTTATGCGGGTCTTAGCAAAAAAGGATTGAGTTATTTCGAGAAATATATTAAACCAACTCCAATCCTTTTACCAATTAACATCCTAGAAGATTTCACAAAACCATTGTCGCTTAGTTTTCGACTTTTCGGGAATATATTGGCGGATGAATTAGTCGTTGTTGTTCTTGTTTCTTTAGTCCCCTTAGTAGTCCCTATACCGGTCATGTTTCTTGGATTATTTACAAGCGGTATTCAAGCTCTTATTTTTGCAACGTTAGCCGCAGCCTATATAGGTGAATCCATGGAGGGTCATCATTGAATTGACTAGTTTTCGAAATACTCTTTTTTTTTTAGCTTAGCTCAATTCATGCATGGTTCCAGATAATCCGCTTGGTTGGAAAACAAAATAGTTAGAAATGCGTATGAATATACAACCTAGAGTTGTAGGAGAGAGAATAGACTATATTACGGAATTGTCAAAGTATATATGCATTAAGGGGGGCAGAGTCAGGCTAGATCTATATCCTTAATGTCTATAAGTCCAGTCATCTTTTGTGCGGGTTTCCACTTTAAGGAATGATTTTAGAATCCGATTCAATAGAAAATAAGAAAATATGCAAAATAGAAGAAACAGGTGTATATGGGATATTATATATTCCTAAGTTAGATTCATTATCTAATCCGATATATCGAATTCCCTCTATATGGAATTGGATTCCATATCCAGTTCTATGCAGCATATTGTTATCAATTGTATATCTTGATTTAATTCCTAAGGATATCGAAGAGTAAAGAAAGAGGGATGGAATGAAAGAGTTGTTGGCTGGAAAGAAAGAGAAATAGAATAATGAGAATCATATGGATTTACACAAACCTCTAATGATTAGAAACTAAAAATGAGATCTCTAAATAGTTCGGACAATTCAGATTATCATTTCAATTTGTACTTTTTAGTTACTTCTCCCCAATAGAGCTTAGAAGTAAGAATTTGTTGGTTGATTGTATCCTTAACCATTTCCTTTTTTTTGACACGAGGAACTCACCATGAATCCACTAATTGCTGCTGCTTCCGTTATTGCTGCTGGATTGGCCGTAGGGCTTGCTTCTATTGGGCCTGGAGTTGGTCAAGGTACTGCTGCAGGACAAGCTGTAGAAGGTATTGCGAGACAGCCAGAAGCAGAAGGTAAAATACGAGGTACTTTATTGCTTAGTCTAGCTTTTATGGAAGCTTTAACAATTTATGGACTAGTTGTGGCACTAGCGCTTTTATTTGCGAATCCTTTTGTTTAATCCTAAAAAAGAAAATAAGTCCTTTAGATTAGATACTTTTTTCTTTTTTTAGTAAATTGGTATTTGCTTCTGCAATTCCAATTATATCAATACTTTACTCCTATTTATTACTCCCGGAATTCTCTATTTATTGGGACAGACAATACCCCACCCCAGGAAGGACTGATTTGAGGATGATCAATTTAGAGGATATGTTCGCCTTCTTCCTTCCCGTCCTTAGTTTAGGACAGTGGAAAGTCTTTTTCTTTTTATTTTAGGAATTTTGAGAACATTTCAACAAAGGAGGTCTTTCACAGGTCAAACGAGACCTAAGACTTAATCTAAAAGAAATTGCTAGATGGAATCTATTTGCATTAAAAAAAATTGCATTAAAAAAACCGATCAAAAAAGGGCGAGCGAAGTAAGTGATCGAAAAACTTTGTTCTTTGTTCGTCCTATCTATAAGAGGAGAGCATATGAAAAATGTAACCCATTCTTTCGTTTTTTTAGCTCACTGGCCATCCGCTGGGAGTTTCGGGCTTAATACCGATATTTTAGCAACAAATCTAATAAATCTAACTGTAGTGGTTGGTGTATTGATTTTTTTTGGAAAGGGAGTGTGTGCGAGTTGTCTATTTCAAGAATAGATTGGATCTATCCGGCTGCACTTTAAACTATTTTTTAGTATTTTTCGGATAAATAAGAAAAAGGTGCACGATCTCGACGAATTACTTCTGAATAAATTCAGAAATCATATGGAAGAACCATAGCATTTCGCGACTCATTGGTAAATCAACTTTGATTCTCTATAGACCAATAATGTGAGACCATTAACACGGTTAAAGCTAAACTGCTTGAAGTCCAGGCAAAAAGGGGTACTCTTTCTACAACTATATTCGTATTAGTACCGAAATGCTTTAAACGGGAAATAGCTAATGTAGAATTTATCTGATATAGAACACTCATATCGATAAAATGGCTTGAACTATTTATTAGAAGGGCACCCTGCCCTTTTTTATCCAATGCCGAATCGACGACCTATGTATAAAAAAAAAAGAGAAATTTTTTGGATTTGAAGAAAAAAAAAGGAATTCTATCAATTTTCATTTTCCATTTATTTAGTTAGTTTTTCTTAATAAAATTGAAATTATTAACTAAAGGGCAAATACAAATAAAGAAACAACTTTGCTGACCATGATAGATTTTTATCTAGGCAGAAGAGTCCTCTTAATATTTATCTAGTCTTATATTCTTATATGGGTTTCGGTATATTGAAATATAAACAGAAAAGAGAAGATAGAGGATAGGCTCATTACATAAAAAAAAAGATATGGAAATAGCCATAGCAAAAAAAGAAAAAAAAGGAGCGTGAGAGCCAAATGAATCGAAAGATTCATGTTTGGTTCGGGAAGAGATCATAAAAGTTGTAAAGTTAATAGCAAGATAATCTACTTTCATTAAAAGATTTATTAGATAATCGAAAACAAAGG